TGGTTCGACCAGTAATCATATATGAGATAGCGGACGGTATAAATTTAGAAACACTTTTCCCACAGGATCTATTGCAGGAAAAGGAGACTCTGAAACTTCGAATTGTCAATTATATTCTTTGTGGAACTGGTAAACAAATTCGGGGAATTTCTGACACAAGTATTCAATTAGTTCGTACTTGTTTAGTGTTGAATTGGGACCAAGACAAAAAAAGTTCTTCGGTTAAAGAGGCTCACGCTTCTTTTGTTGAAGTAAGTACAAATGGTATGATACGTGATTTCTTAAGAATCCACTTAGCAAAATCCCATATTTCATATATCAGCAGAAAAAGGAATGATCCATTAGGTTCGGGATTAATCTCTGATAATGGGTCCGATCGCATCAATATTAATCCATTTTATTCCATTTATCCCAAGGCAAGAATTCAACAATCACTTAAACAAAATCAAAGAACTATTAGTACGTTGTTGAATAGAAATAAAGAATGTCGATCTTTGATAATTTTGTCATCATCTAGTTGTTTTCGAATGGATCCATTCAACGATGTAAAATATCACAATATAATAAAAGAATCGATTAAAAGAGATCCTATAATTCCAATCAGGAATTCGTTGGGCCCCTTAGGAACAGCCCTTCAAATTGATAATTTTTACTATTTAATAACTCATAATCCGATCTCGGTAATTAAATATTTGACACTTGACAATTTAAAACAGATTTTTCAAGTAATTAAATATTATTTAATTTTAATGGACGAAAACGGGAAAATTGTTAATCCCAATCTATGTAGTAACAACGTTTTGAATCCATTCAATTTGAATTGGTATTTTCTCCATCATAATTATTGTGAAGAAATATTCACAATAATTAGCCTGGGACAGTTTATTTGTGAAAATGTATGTATGGCCAAAAATGGACCCTACCTAAAATCGGGTCAAGTTATAATTGTTCACGTTGATTCTCTAGTAATAAGATCAGCTAAGCCTTATTTGGCCACTCCGGGAGCGACTGTTCATGGCCATTATGGCGAAATCCTTTACGAAGGAGATACATTCGTTACATTTATATATGAAAAATCAAGATCTGGTGATATAACGCAGGGTCTTCCAAAAGTGGAACAAGTGTTAGAAGTGCGTTCAATTGATTCAATATCGATAAACTTAGAAAAGAGAGTTGAGGGTTGGAACGAGTGTATAACAAGAATTCTTGGAATTCCTTGGGGATTCTTGATTGGTGCTGAGCTAACTATAGTACAAAGTCGTATCTCTTTGGTTAATAAGATCCAAAAGGTTTATCGATCCCAGGGGGTGCAGATTCATAATAGACATATAGAAATTATTGTACGTCAAATAACATCAAAAGTGTTGGTTTCAGAAGATGGAATGTCTAATGTTTTTTCGCCTAGAGAACTCATTGGATTGTTTCGAGCGGAACGAACAGGACGCGCTTTGGAAGAAGCGATCTGTTACCGAGTCATATTATTGGGAATAACGAGAGCTTCTCTGAATACTCAAAGTTTCATATCGGAGGCGAGTTTTCAAGAAACTGCTCGTGTTTTAGCAAAAGCGGCTCTCCGCGGTCGTATTGATTGGTTGAAAGGCCTGAAAGAAAACGTTGTTCTAGGTAGTATGATACCCGTTGGGACCGGATTCAAAAGATTCATGTACTGCTCAAGGCAACATAAGAACATTCCTTTGAAAACCAAAAAGAAGAGTTTATTCAAGGAGGAAATGAGAGATATTTTGTTCCACCACAAAGAATTATTTGATTCTTGCAGTTCAAAAAATTTCTATGATACATCAAAACAATCATTTATAGGATTTAATGATTCCTAAAAGCGGATTTATTCTTTTAACTATCTAATTATCGGTGGTCCTGTGATTTTTTTTTTTTTTTTTACATGTGATTTGTTAACAGTTAATAGTAATGTTAATAGTAATAAAGAATAATCAAAATAATAAAGAAATAAAGATAATTAATAAGGAATAGAAAGAAATTAATCGCTTGGATTATGTATCAACGTCCAATTTCCGGGAAAAGAGAAGGTTCCATCGGAACAATTATTTATTTCAGGGTACCTTGTCTCTCTTTTTTTTTCATTGAAAAAAGAGAAAAAGAGAGAGGAAGTATGTGTAGAAATGATAAGAAGATATTGGAACATTAATTTGGAAGAGATGCTGGAAGCAGGAGTTCATTTTGGTCATGGTATTAGAAAATGGAATCCTAGAATGGGACCTTATATTTCTGCAAAACGTAAAGGTATTCATATTACAAATCTTACTAGAACTGCTCGTTTTTTATCAGAAGCTTGTGATTTAGTTTTTGATGCAGCAAGTAGGACAAAGCAATTCTTAATTGTTGGTACCAAAAAAAAAGCAGCTGATTTCGTAATGCGGGCTGCAATAAGATCTCGGTGTCATTACGTTAATAAAAAATGGCTCGGCGGTATTTTAACGAATTGGTCCACTACAGAAACGAGACTTCAAAAGTTCAGGGACTTACGAATGGAACAAAAGACAAGGAGACTCAACTGCCTTACGAAGGGGGATGCGGCTCGATTGAAAAGACAGTTATCTCACTTGCAAACATATCTGGGTGGGATTAAATATATGACAGGGTTACCCGATATTGTAATAATCGTTAATCAGCAAGAAGAATATACGGCTCTTAGAGAATGTATCACTTTGGGAATTCCAACGATTTGTTTAATTGATACAAACTGTGACCCCGATCTCGCAGATATTTCGATTCCAGCGAATGATGACGCTATAGCTTCAATCCGATTCATTCTTAACAAATTAGTAGTTGCAATTTGTGAGGGTCGTTCTAGCTATATACGAAATCTCTGATTAATAATAAGATAAATAAATTTTTTTTGAACTCCATAGATTTATGGAATCGGTTACTATTCCTGAATCGTACAAAAGAGATAAAAATAACCGGAGATAGTCTGTCATTAATGAGTATCCAAAATATACAATTCAAACAGTAAATTCGAAAAAAAAGATGGTTGAATCAAGATAATTCCTTTTCAAGTTTTCTTTCTTTTATAGGGGGTAATATGAATGTTCTATCATGTTCCATCAACACGCTAAAAGGGATATATGATATATCCGGTGTGGAAGTAGGCCAGCATTTCTATTGGAAAATAGGGGGTTTCCAAGTCCACGCCCAAGTCCTTATTACTTCTTGGGTTGTAATCGCTATCTTATTAGGTTCATCTATTGTAGCTGTTCGGAATCCACAAACCATTCCGACTGCCGGTCAGAATTTCTTCGAATATGTCCTTGAATTCATTCGAGACGTAAGCAAAACTCAGATTGGAGAAGAATATGGTCCATGGGTTCCCTTTATTGGAACTATGTTTCTTTTTATTTTTGTTTCTAATTGGTCAGGTGCACTTTTACCTTGGAAAATTATACAATTGCCTCAGGGGGAGTTAGCCGCACCTACGAATGATATAAATACTACTGTTGCTTTAGCTTTACTTACGTCAGTAGCATATTTTTATGCGGGCCTTAGCAAAAAAGGATTAGGTTATTTTGGTAAATACATTCAACCAACTCCAATCCTTTTACCCATTAACATTTTAGAAGATTTCACAAAACCTTTATCACTTAGCTTTCGACTTTTTGGAAATATATTAGCAGACGAATTAGTAGTTGTTGTTCTTGTTTCTTTAGTACCTTCATTGGTTCCTATACCTGTCATGTTCCTTGGATTATTTACAAGTGGGATTCAAGCTCTTATTTTTGCAACTTTAGCTGCGGCTTATATAGGCGAATCCATGGAAGGGCATCATTGATTAATTTTCAAAATAGTTTTTTTTTAGCTTAGTGCAAGGCAATCCCTGCCTTGCTCAAGAGAATCTACTTAGTAAACATAAATATACACAAATAGACAAAAAAGTCTATACAATCTAGAGGAATAGTAAAACAGCTTACAATATTGGCGAATTGTAAAAAAAAAGGGGGAAAGAGATCTAAAAGATCTTTTTCCTAAAATTCGTTTGTTTGGTCCTTTTATACCTATTTCCAATGAATATTTTCTTTCTATTGTCATTGTTGATTTTTTCATTCATTCAATTCCAATCTTAGGAACCATAATTTACCAACCATAATTTACTTAGGAATTCTTGATTTTTTCATTTTTTATAATGTGTGATTAAAAAAAGGTTTTATAGAGTAATGCCTATTTAATTTCAGTCGTTTTTTTTATTCAATTCAACGATTGACCAAAACAAAAGAACAAAACAAAAGAAAATATTAATAAATAATAAATTACATGAACTTAGATCAACCAAAGACTTCTATTTCTATGCAATGATTCAGACCAATGAATTTGTCCATTTAGATTGATTGTATCCGTGTGGGAAAACGATAAATAAAAGGAAGCGAAGAGTTTACAAAAAATGAGATTCAGAAAAAAGGGGTTATTCAGGAGAGTGGGATCAAACTAGGTGTATGTAATATATATATATAATAGATATAAGCCTACTTTCCTTTGGAAAAATAATTTGAATTTTTGAATCTGATTGAATCTAAGATACGAACAGTTGGTTTACGTTATGACAGAAAGACATGTATATGTAATGGTAGGTATTAACTAGTTATATATGAGCTAAAAGATATAATTTAATCTGCCCTACTACTAATGGTAATGGGAATTTAGATAGGGATTCCAATAAAAAAAGAGTCCTTTCTTCTCGTTTGTAACTGTGAATTGAATAAAAAAATTCAATCAAGAAAAAAAAAAAAGAAGAGTTCGAATTCAAAGAATGCTTTGAAACAAAGAAATGTAAAAACAAAAAATTGTATGAATTGACAAAAACTTTGTAGATAGTAAGTAAAAAATGGATATCAAAGTAATTTTGATGATTTATTAATATTATTACTTTAATTTTAATTCGGAGTTCTTAATTACTTTGCTTCGACTGATTGAAAATCTTATCAATGGAATAGAATAATTCAATCATAATTTATTGGTTGATTGTATCATTAACCATTTCTTTATTTTGGTGCGAGGAACTTATCATGAATCCATTGATTTCTGCCGCTTCCGTTATTGCTGCTGGGTTAGCCGTTGGGCTTGCTTCTATTGGACCTGGGGTTGGTCAAGGTACTGCCGCGGGCCAAGCTGTAGAAGGCATCGCGAGACAACCCGAGGCGGAGGGAAAAATACGAGGTACTTTATTGCTTAGTCTGGCTTTTATGGAAGCTTTAACAATTTATGGCCTGGTTGTGGCATTAGCACTTTTATTTGCGAATCCTTTTGTTTAATCCTAAAAAAAATACATATTTTTTTTTTTATTACCTTGGATTTGCTGCTTGCTTTTTCAAATTATATCAAGATTTCACTCCTATAATTTTATTTTTTATTTATTTAGTTTTTATTATATTTTTTATTGTATTATTTTTTATTATTTTTTATTATTTTTTATTATATTGGGATTTATTAGATTGGGATTATATTGGGACAATAACTCACGGGAAGGATTGATTTGAGGATGAGGAATTAGTATACCGACTCGCTTTCTTCCTTCCCCCCCCTCTTAGTTCAATCGAAACTTTTTTTTTAAGTTTTTTAAGGAAGTGTTGCAATAAAAACAAAGGATATATTTTATAATTTACACAAGACCTGGTACCGAATTCCAATAAAAAAGTATTTCTTTTATTATAAATTTCCAATTAAAAAAAAAAAAAATCAATTTATACTATCTAGAAATCGAATACATTTTTTTTTATTCTGTTTAGTTCGATCTATTAGAAATAATAAGTATTAGAAATAATAGGTAATAGGTAAATGACTAAAAAAAAACAAGAAAAAAAAAGAAACAAGAGCAGAAGAATAAAATAAAGAATAATATATAAAAATAATAATAACAAATAAAAATAATAATTAGTCTGTCTATAAGAGAAGAGGAAATCCTATGAGAAATGTAACCGATTCTTTCGTTTCTTTGGGTCATTGGCCGTCTGCTGGGAGTTTCGGGCTTAATACCGATATTTTAGCAACAAATCCAATAAATCTAAGTGTAGTACTTGGTGTATTGATTTTTTTTGGAAAGGGAGTGTGTGCGAGTTGTTTATTTCAAGAATAGGCTGGATTGAACCAGTTGTACTTTTTTTGGTTTTAACTAGCAACTAGTAAAGAAAAAAAAAAAGGTGCATGATCCTGCGAATTACTTCTGAATAAGTTAAAAAATCATCTTTAAGAATCATAGCATTTCGTGATTTATTGGTAAATTTGATTCTCTATCAACCAATAAGGTAGGACCATTAACATGGTTAAAGCTAAAGCTAAATTGTTTGAAGTCCAGGCGCAGCAAGGTACTCTTTCTACTACTATGTTAATACATAAATAAATGGATTTAAAATGAATAGTTGGAAACTGTTTTCGGTATAGAACACTCATGTCGAAAACATGATTTGAACCCCTTTTTCGGAAAATGGGTATTTCAACCATTCTTATCCAATGCCGAATCGATAACCTATGCATAAAGTAAATTCTGTGGATTTGAAGAAAAAAAGAAACAACATTACTGATAATTACTTGTTTGGTCAGAAGAGTCCTCCGAATATTCTGGTCTTGGATTAGTGATTAGTTTTAATATTTTTTTTTTTGGAATATGAATTATGAATAGAGAAGAGAGGAGAAAAGAGGAGAAAAGAGGATAGGCTCATTCCAGTCACAAAAGATATGGGAATTTACCATAACATAAATAGTTGAGCATGAGAGCCAAATGAATTGAAAGATTCGTGTTTGGTTCGGGAAGAGATCAGGGAAGTTTTGCAATGAATGGAAAAAGAATCTACTTTCATTAAGTGATTTATTAGATAATCGAAAAAATAGAATTTTGAATACTATTCGAAATTCAGAAGAACTACGTGAAGGGGCCGTTGAATTGCTGGAAAAAGCCCGGGCTCGCTTACGGAAAATGGAAATAGAAGCCGATCAGTTTCGAGTGAACGGATATTCTGAGATAGAACGAGAAAAATTGAATTTGATTAATTCAACTTCTAACATTTTAGAACAATTAGAAAATTACAAAAATGAAACTATTTATTTTGAACAACAAAGAGCGATTAATCAAGTTCGACTACGAGTGTTCCAACAAGCCTTACAAGGAGCTCTAGGAACTCTGAATAGTTGTTTGACCAACGAGTTACATTTACGTACCATTAGTGCTAATATTGGTATGTTTGGGGCAATGAAAGAAATAACCGATTAGTCCTTTGTAGGCATTATTTTTTTTTTTGGGGGGGGGGGGGAGTTCAGAAATACTTATGGTAACCATTCGAGCCGATGAGATTAGTAATATTATCCGTGAACGTATTGAACAATATAATAGGGAAGTAAAGATTGTAAATACTGGTACCGTACTTCAAGTAGGCGACGGCATTGCTCGTATTCATGGTCTTGACGAAGTAATGGCAGGTGAATTAGTCGAATTTGAAGAAGGCACTATAGGTATTGCTTTGAATTTGGAATCAAATAATG